TAGAAAATGCTTTTATTGTGTCGCTTAAATTATATAGGAATTCTTGAAACCAAGAATTAAGAAAAACAAGTTCTTGATTACCGAGAATAGAATAACCACTTAAAACAAGGAAATATATTATATTTGTCGAGAACTGGAGAATCTTATGGATACGGCCTTCGTTGTGCATATTGATCAATTGGATCGTTTCTTTGTGGATTCCCAGCTTTTGCAAATGTGTTTCCGGGTATTCTTTTATCATTTCTTCCAAGAGGAGGAGCTCGTCTAATTCTATGAATTTTTCAAGAATAGTTTTTTCCTGAAGATCGTTCAAAAAAGTTTCGAATTCCCTAGTATTACACCAATTAGTAACCCAAGATTCTAGATTTTTTTGAAATGAGAAAGAGACCCACCAGGGCAAAAAGACCATAGATGCAAGATATAAAAGGAGAGTAAACGCTTTATGTTTTTCCATTTTTCGTCTGTGAATTTTTAATCAACCCACGTCGTCAATTCTATACAATCTAATAGTTCTAGCAAACATAAGGTTTATTCCTTTTCTTACAAAGTAGCGATACTATGAATCTATCCCCGAATCTATCCCCATTTTGTTTTTGATTCAGTGGCTAGCCTTTTCTTTTGAATTTAGAAAGAATTAATAAATTGACTTTTGAATCAAAGTACATTTGAAAGTTGAATGAGGAAGCAATGTTTCTAGGATAGTTCAATTGCTCCAATTCGAAGCAATTACATCTTTTCAATGAATACACCCCACCCCAAGAGGCTGCTTTAACCAATGAATATTATTCGTATTTCGAGATGAAAGAGATCCCTTATCTCACAAACTCTCAAAATAGAAAATAAAAAAAAATTCTTTAATTCATTTCAAAATACTTCAATTGGTACACGCAAGAAATAAGCCAATTCGCCCGCTTTTTGCTCAATTTCTCGTGGAGTAAAATTCTCATCAGTACGAGTCAACGGAATGGCCCCCTGACCTCGGATTTCCATATAAAGGACACGACGAGCATAAATACCCTCTTTAACCTCTATTCTGAGGGACTGAATATCTTTCATAAAGAATCGGAGGAAGATACGACGATTTTTTCCAGGAAATCCCCAACGAAAAATACACACTATTCCTTCCCTTTTATCGAATAGATCGTAACCACTACCCACATTCCACGAAATCGTGCACCACAAGTAGGAGCTAATAAAGAGCCCTGCAATCCCGTAGAAAGACATCACGATCCCTTGTGGAAAAAAAATGATTTGTTCAGAAGGAAATAAAGATATTAAATTCCGGCCAAGATAACTAGAAGTTCCAACCAATAAGAACCCTAATGAACCAAAAAACAGGATAAAGGCCCAGCAGAAATTACTTGTTTTTCGAGACCCTGCTATAAGTTCTATCCATATACGTTCTGATCGACAATTCATGTTGTATTTTATTGGAATTGGGAGAATAACCAAAATGGCTTTGACTTTACTTTTTTTTTCAATTTCCGAAGTAACGCTCATCAACTAGTACTCTCGGACGTGAACTCTTAAGAGTAACTCATCGAATTCCTTTTTCCTTTTCTTTCAGTCACCCGCCATAATACCACTACAGCTACATTTTAAAATAGATGTAATTGATTTAGACATATATCTTCATGTTTACGCACGCATTAAGAACTCTTTCGGTTATGTGTCCTTTATCTTCGGAGGAAGTACCTTGTTATCCCATATTCTACAAAATATATATCTGTATTATGATCCAAGTCTAAGTTTTGAAAAAGAAATACAAAGAAGAGGATCCATGATATCTAAAAAATCTTGTTTCTTTGAACATGAAGAGATAAAGAAGCCATTGCAATTGCCGGAACAACTAGGCCTACCAAAGGCACAAAAATAGAGGGTATGCTGGTGAAAGTTGTCATAGAATGAATACCTCGATTTAATATTTGTACCTGTTATAAAGATATCTTATAATCATTATAATTCGGATTTCCGTTTATTTGCCTTCTTGCTTTATTTGATTTTGCGGAAAAAAGAGTGCTCTTTTATGTTATAGAGGTTTACTGTTTAGTAATCAGTGATAGCGATGAAAAAGAGAAAAAGTCTACTTGTTGATTTCATTTTCATTCAAAGGAAAGAAAGCGTGGAACTGCAATAACTCACTAAGAACGCCTTTTAAAAGATTACGGGGTACGATTGGATCGAATAAGCCCTTATGGAATAAATATTCAGCCGCTTGTGAACCTTCAGGTACTGTCTTATTCAATGTTTGTTCTATTACTCTTTTACCCGCAAATGCAATGTAAGCGTTGGGTTCGGAAATAATTATATCTCCTAACATACCAAAACTTGCTGTCACTCCGCCAGTAGTAGGAGATGTAAGGATTGATACATAAAATAACTTTTTATTTAATTGATAATCAAATAAAGCAGAAGAAATTTTAGCCATTTGCATCAAGCTCAAACTTCCTTCTTGCATGCGTGCTCCTCCAGAAGCACACACTAGAATAAGAGGTAAAAA